TCTACCAACTGAGCTATAGCCCTTGTGCTTTTGATACATATTTTATTCGATAAATAAATTCTTGTCAAGATTAATATTACATGATCGAATCTCTTTGATTGATAGTGCGTTGGTATTGTTTATAAGTAATATAACATTTATAATCCATTGATCTGATAGATGGGTACTTTTTTTATTTAGGATGATAAATGACCTACTTAACTCAGTGGTTAGAGTATTGCTTTCATACGGCAGGAGTCATTGGTTCAAATCCAATAGTAGGTAAGGGATAGATAGAACTTATTAGGTACCTTGGATTCCGGTATCTAATAAGTTTTTCTACTCACCCTTTCTTTTTTTATTGTAATTTTCTATCTTTTTCTATTCTATCTATTTTTTTTCAATTTTTAATTATTTTGCTGGACCAACTTGTTACGAGATCCTATTGATAGCCTCTATGATAGCCTCTACTCGTGTCCTAGCTCGTCGGAGAGCTAGATTTGCCTCAATTTTTTGTCTTTTCCCTTCAGCCTTATTCAAGTTAGCTTCTGCTATTTTTAGAGTTTGTTGTGCTTCTTGTGGATCAATGTCAATACTCTTTTCCGCATCATTTACTAAAATAGTGATCTCATTATTGCCTATTCTAGCAAAACCGCCCATCAGAGCCATCGTTACCCATTGTCGGTTGTTATTGTTAAGGCGTATTTTCAAAATACCTATATCTAAAGCTGTGGCAATAGGCGCATGATTTTTTAATACCCCAATTTGTCCACTATTAGTAGATAAAATAATTTCCTTCACTTCCGAATCCCAAACAGTTCGATTGGGGGTCAGTACACAAAGATTTAAAGTCATTTCTTGAATTTGTTCTCCATTTACAAGTTCGCAGCCTTCGCAGTAGCTTCATCGATATTACCCACCAAATAAAAGGCTTGTTCAGGAAGACTATCTAATTCTCCAGAAAGAATCAATTTAAACCCTCTAATTGTTTCTGCTAGACCAACATATTTCCCTGGGGAACCTGTAAATACTTCTGCTACGAAAAAAGGTTGGGATAAGAAACGTTCAATTTTTCGTGCTCTTGCTACGGTTAAACGATCCTCTTCGGATAATTCGTCCAACCCAAGAATAGCTATAATGTCCTGAAGTTCTTTGTAACGTTGTAACGTTTGTTTAACCCTTTGCGCAGTTTCATAATGTTCTTCACCAACGATCCGAGGTTGGAGCATGGTTGACGTTGAATCTAAAGGATCGACTGCTGGATAGATACCTTTGGAAGCTAATCCTCTTGATAGTACAGTAGTAGCATCCAAATGTGCAAATGTAGTGGCAGGAGCAGGATCGGTCAAATCGTCTGCAGGTACATAAACTGCTTGAATAGAAGTTATAGACCCTTCTTTGGTAGAAGTAATTCGTTCTTGTAAAGTACCCATTTCAGTACCCAGGGTGGGTTGATAACCCACAGCGGAAGGCATTCGGCCCAATAGCGCAGATACTTCGGATCCGGCTTGGACAAAACGGAAGATATTGTCGATAAATAGAAGGACGTCCTGTTCATTGACATCTCGGAAATATTCTGCCATAGTTAGGGCAGTTAAACCAACTCTCATACGAGCTCCGGGCGGTTCATTCATTTGCCCGTAGACTAGAGCTACTTTTGATTCCGCAATATTTTTTTCATTAATTACTCCGGATTCTTTCATTTCCATATAAAGATCATTTCCCTCACGAGTACGCTCACCTACTCCGCCAAATACGGATACACCTCCATGAGCTTTGGCAATGTTATTGATCAATTCCATAATCAGTACTGTTTTACCTACCCCAGCTCCACCGAAAAGTCCTATTTTTCCGCCACGGCGATAAGGAGCTAAAAGATCTACTACTTTAATTCCTGTTTCAAAAATGGATAATTTTGTATCTAACTGTATAAAGGCAGGCGCGGATCTATGAATAGGAGAGGTTGTGCCAGTATCTACAGGACCTAAATTATCAATAGGCTCTCCAAGCACGTTGAAAATTCGACCTAGGGTTGCTCCGCCGACTGGAACACTTAGGGGAGCTCCCGTGTCAATCACATCCATTCCTCTCTTTAGACCATCTGTAGCACTCATAGCTACAGCTCTAACTCTATTATTTCCTAATAATTGCTGTACTTCACAAGTTACGTTAATTTCTTGGCCAACTGTATCTCGACCTTGAACTATCACAGCGTTGTAAATATAAGGCATCTTCCCTGGTTGAAAAACTACATCGAGTACCGGACCAATTATTTGCGTGATACGTCCTAGATTTTTTTTTTCAAGTCCAGAAACCTCAGTATCCGAAGTGGTAGGAGTTAGTCTCATATTAAAATATATCCGTTTTTTTTTTTTTTTTCAAAAAAAAAAAAAATTCAAATCAAGAAAAAAATGTTTGATAACAAAGCACGTTGATCAGTTAATTTAATTAATATTAAATATAATATTAATTAATATTATATAAGAAATGTAAGTTAATAATCGATTTTCTTGGTACCACC